ATCTGTGCCCCGCATAAACTGTCTTCCAGTCATAAAGAATATAATAGTTTAAATAAAGGTGTTTCAATTTTACCGAACAATTACCTTATACACTCACAATTGACTTACTATATTCATAAAAGGTAACAGTAAAGCTGCATAGGGTCTTCTCGTCTACCTAGAGTTAAGCAGTATCTGCACTGCTATTCCAATTTCACTGAGCCAATCATCGAGACAGCTGTTGTATCGTTAAGTCATTCATGCAAGACCGCATTTAACGGCCAGGGTATTCCGCTACCTTAGGACCCTTATAGATAAGGCCGCCATTGATCGGGGTGTCCTTCAAAACCTAACCTTTTAAATTAAGTATCTCAGTTATACAACCGACATTGGGCAGACATCACACTCAATACTTTGATTTTTAATCTTTGCAGAGTGATTTGTTTTAATTAAACAGTCGTACAACATTATTTTATGTTTCCTCTTATTTAACAGAAAAAAAAAATTTTTCTGTAATAACGGCCCTCCTTATCCCGAAGTTACGGAGTCAATTTGCCGAGTTCCTTAATGATTGTTCACTCAAACGCCTTTGTATACTCTACTTGCTTACTTGTGTTAGTATTTAGGTACGGTTTATAAAGGAATCTTACTCTTCATATTTGTTCAGATTCCTTATTTGATTAGATATAATTTCCTGAACCTTTAACACTTTATAAAGGTTTTTTCTCTAATCTATTTCTATTTATATCATCGTAATTAAATCCATTCGGAGAAGTTTTTTTCAAACAATTACTTGTTTTACTTATTAAACCTCTTACTTAGACACCGAAATTTAAATAAAATACCATAAGCTTAAGGCGAGGATGTTAAATCCTTTTTCGTTACTCATGCCAGCATTCTCTCTTGGATTCTTATATATTTTTTTTATCTTAAAAAAGAAAAAATCTAATATTTATCCAATGTTCCGCTACCTCATATATATATATATATATTTAAATAAATAAATAATAGTATATATTAATATATACGAACAAGGTTTCGGTATATTATTTAGATCCGTTAAATTTTCGGTATAAATATCTATCTAAAAAAATTTTTTTTATTAACCAGTGCTCTGTTACGAGATCTTCAAAAAATGGCCGCTTCTAAGCCTATTTCCTGGTTGTATTTGATAAGTACATCCTTAATTTCACTCAATAATAATTTTGGAACCTTATAACTCTTGTTCAGGGCTGTTTCCCTTTAGACATACAACCTTATCGCACTATGTCCGATTATTCAATATTCATCTTTGCCCTTTCGAGTGCAAATACTCTCCGATAAAATCATCACGATCCCCCGATGTGTACAAAATTTTCATATTGTCCGAGATCCTAGTTCTGTACCTGCTAAGATGTTAATTAAATTACCTACTCACATAGGTTTCGCGGAAAACCAGCTATACTAGTCAGTTTTGTCTTTCACCAACTTACCACAATTCATCGGATATCTTTACAACGATAACCCGTTCGGCCTTAAGCCTGATCATGGTAAGATCACTAGCCTTCGGGTCTAAATTTAGATACTTATCATTTTTTCATAATTGGTTTATCTAGGCAAATAATTTTTATTTGCTTGCATCTAAGTTTAACTTGCTGACCCATTATGCAAAAGGTCCGCTCGTATTATTTATTTAAATTTTTTTTTGAGCTGCTTATAAAACTACTATTTCTATCTATACCTCACGGTACTATTCGCTATCGCTTATATATTATATTTAGCTTTAGAGGAAGGTTCCCCTATATTCAAACAGATATTTTCCATTTTACTTGTAAGCTTTTTTATATTAGTTTACACTAATAATAAAATCTCGTTTGATTTTTTTTCCTAAAGTTATTAAGATATTTCAATTCACTTTGTTTATTATTAGATTTATATTAGATATTAATTTAACATATCTATCTTTAATATATAGCCAGATATCCGTAATAGTCTCTTTATATACTTATTTTGATATTAGTTTTATCAAAAATAATATCTTACATATTTAATTATTTATATTTTTCTCAGGTTATTATGATTCGAACATAACAATTTCTCATCCCAATTGAGACGCCTAACCACCTGGCTCTAACCTGCGTATTTATTCAGAGAATATCCGATTCGAACGGATGTGATCTGATAGATCAAATAAGTTTCAAGCTTACCACTTTAAACCACTCAGTCAATTCTCTTTTATTATAAATTAATTACTATCAAGAGCACTCAGATTTGAACTGAGGATATGAAGTTTGAAGCTTCAAATTTTACCAATTAAATTATACTCTTTTGAGTAATTAATTTATCTATAAGATTATTTTTCATCTTTAGCATTAAAAAAAAAAAATAAATTTAAAAATTTAATAAGAAATTAAGTGTATTCTCCGTATTTGGATTTAATATTATCTCATTTAATGGATCCGAGATGTTATCCATGTCAATAATAAGTCCTAAACTATTGTTCGTATTTTCAGTTGGAACAATATTTAAAGAATTATTTAAGGACTCATTATTTGAGGTTACAGGAGGTTCACCTGATGATCCTTCTATATTTGTACTTCCATTATATCCTTCCCCATCCTCATCTGAACTATCTGAGTCTTCATTAGAATCTTCATTCGTAACTTCTTCCCCATATAAAATTCTTTCAGACATATCTATGATATTTTTAATTTGACGATCTTGTCTTTCCAAATATTCTTTTAATAGATTAAAGTTTTGCTCAGATAACCCTGTTTCTAAAGGATTATCCAAGATTAAATTTTTTTTATAGGACAAGAATTTATGTTCACGTAAAAAGAGTGTAAAGCACTGATTATCTATTTCAGAACTATAATCCTCTAATGAAATTGATTGTTCTTGTAGAAGATTCATAAGATTATTATATTCGTTATTTATTTCTTCTAATCTATAGTTATGTTTAAGATAAAACTTGTTAAGTATAATAGGTTCAAAATTTACCATATTTTGATTCATTGCATTATCATAATTATTAAATAAAATACGTTTATTAGCAGTTAGGTATAAATCGCTAACTTTTATTTCAGGTCTATTATTATCTAAAAGTGAGAAATCTATTTCTTCTATTCTATTTTTTTTAATAGCTAATGTCTGTGAAAAAGTACGCACTTGATGTAAATTTTTTTTTAATCTAAATATTGAATTACCCGATTTAGTAGCACCTGTTAAAGTAGATATCTTATTGGAACTTATTCCTATAATTTTTGCAGCTTGGATCATTTTTTTTTTTTTCACATACAATGAGGAAACCTCAAATTATTATAATTTATAAAGTTAAATAAATATATAAACTTATAAATATTTTTTTTTTTTTCACAAACATTAAGTTTATTAAAAATGTTATTAAGATGAATTGAACATCTCTACAAATATTACTCTTATTTGTACTTACCTAGATAATAATTAATAATACATATTCAATAGATGAATTTGCAACCGGAAAAGAGATGATTCGAACATCTAAGTGTATAAACACAATATTTAGCAAATATCTTGCTTTGCCTTTAGCGACTTTTCCCTCGAGTTAGGCCGGATTTGAACCCGCATCTATTATCTCGACAAGATAATCCTTTACCTATTAAGTTACTAACCCCTTACGGCTAACCGAATTCGAATCGATATTTATTGTTTGGAAGACAACGAGTTTACCATTAACTTATAGCCGTTTAATATAAACAATATAATATATTTTAAGTATCAAAATCAGGTTTAAAAAGGTTTATTATCTAAAGAATTTTGCATATTAATATTTAAATTAGATTTAATTTTTCTTTTAATAATAAGACTTATGGGATTCGAACCCACATAGTAATGATTAAAAGTCACATGTTCTACCTTTAAACTAAAGTCTCTAGAGGTTAATATATATATTAATCTAAAAATAATATATTTAATATTATTATGATTCCTTAGCGACTTGAACGCTAAACCTACTCTTATCAAAAGTATACTTTACCTTTAAGTTAAGGAATCTTAACGACGTCGTTAAATCTGGTAATCCTTACCAGACTAGACCTTATTAGTAATACAGTCACTTATATTAGATTATATCCTGTCAGTCTAATTTTATATTAATACCTTTAGGTTCAAACCTAACCCTCAACCCTTATTGGTATTTCCCTCCCAGGTTTGCCGGTTTTCCTCCTAGGTTTGCTGGTACTATTATAATTTCCCTCCTAGGTTTGCTGGTACTATTATAATTTCCCGCTTAGGTTTGCCGGTTTGCCAAGTACTATTGTGAATATTCACAATCCCAAACAAAAAAAAAGTAACTTCAACATGAATATGTTTCGTACTATCTATAAAATATACAAAGTAAATATAACCTAGAACTTTGTAATTCTATAGATAAATATACTGAAATTAATATCATTACTTGATATTAATAATAAACTACCCATAAATATAAATAAGGTAATTAAAGTATATTAGAATCTTCCTTTTTATTCTATTTAAATCAAATAATTTTAAAAACTTAATATTAAATTCATTGTATTATTTATATCTGAATTTAATATTATATCATTTAATGTCTCTGATATAATATCCATAGAATTAAAGGACTCGTTATTTGAAGAAGTTACAGCAGGACCTTCTGATGATCCACCTAAGTTTGTATCCCCGTTATCACCTACCCCATTGTTGTCTGAATTATCTGAGTCTTCATCATCTTCAGGATGATTAGCTTCGACTGATTCCTCAACGACAGGTTCACCATATAAAAGTCTATCTAATACATCTATGTTATCTTTAATTATACGATCTTGTTGTTCCAAATATTCTTTAGCTGCTTCAAATTCTTGAGGAGTTAAACGAGTTTGTCAAGGGTTTTCCAAGATTAAATTTTTTTTATAACGTAATACTTTACTTTCACGTAAAAGTAATGTAAGAGACTGACAATCTATTTCGTAAGTATAATCTAATGTAGGATTCTTATCTGCTTCTAGAAGAAGATCCTTAAAAACAAAATTTTCTCTATTTACTTCTTCTAATCTATCTGTATGGTGTACATAAAATATATTAAGTATATTTGGATCAAAATTTTGTAAATGTTGATTCATTACACTATCATAATTATTAAATAAAGTTCGTTTTTCAACACTTTGATAATAAGTACTAGCACTAAATCTAGGGTGATTAGATAAAGGTGATAAAGAATTACCTCTATCCATACTTCTAAAACATGTTTGAGAAAAAGAACGAATCTGTATAAGAGAGGTTTTTTGTTGGTGATGCGTGGATAACAAACTATTTTTAGAACAAATACCGTTATACAAATTTCTTTGTGTTCGGTATATACCAAGGATTAACATATTAACCCCATTTCTGGGGTAATATAAAGAAATATCTCGCCTCGATCCGAGGGAATTAGAGAATAATAAAGAAAAATTATTTATATTTACCATTTAATTTATAAGAAAGAAAAATAATAACTAAAAAGAGACTAAAAATTAAAAGAACAAAAAATTAACAACCACTTACTAACCTTTACTCTATCCCCCGCCCGCCCACCAAACCATAATCATTTAATGAATATGGCTTTGGGATAGATAAAAGTACACCAACTCAGGATTTTAAGTTTAAAACTTCAAATTTTATCCCCCTTAAAGTATACTTTTTTTATATTTTAATCTAAAATAAAGGATAAACTAATTAACATAATTATAAATATAGATCTATTTATGGTTAAACCATTACTATATATAATGTTAGAAATATAACCAAAAATTGTTTTAATATCCTTATTTAAATTTAATATTAAGTGCTAAGTCGAAAAAAAAACAAAAGTAGAATAGAATGATTAAATGAATATATCTAATAAACTTAAAAGATTTTTGTTTAAAGTAACTTTGACTTTCGTCAACCTTTTCCCAACCTCTTAGACTTAATAAGTCTAATACTCCATACTTAAACAAAATAAATTTAGTTATAATAAAAAAAAATTTTTAATTTGTTTATATAAATAAAAATTTAAAAACCACCACCTCAATAATACATACTTCCATAAAGAAATAATCAAACTAGATCTACAAAATGTCAATAAAATATTCCTGATTCTAAACCTACATGATGATGATCAGTAAAATGATAAGCAAGTAAACGTCATAAACCAATTGCTATAAAAATAGTTCCAATAATAACATGGAATCCATGAAAACCAGTACCAAAAAAAAAGCAAGAACCAAAAATACCATCTGAAATAGTAAAAGATGATACATCGTATTCTACAGCTTGAAAAATTGTAAATAAAACAGCAAATAGAACTGTGAATATAGAACCGTATAAAGCACCACTTCTATTACCTTGTATTACAGAATGATGAGCGTATGTAACAGTTACTCCTGATGATAATAATAAAATTGTATTTAATAAAGGTAATTCAAAAGGATTAATACTTTGTATACCTAAAGGAGGTCACAAAGCACCAATTTCAATATTAGGTGATAAAGAACTATGAAAAAATGCTCAAAAAATACCTAAAAAAAATAAAGCTTCAGATACTATAAATAAACCTACCCCTAGATTTATACCTCTTTGTACAGCATAAGTATGATCACCTAAATAAGTACTTTCTGATATAATATCTCTAAATCAAAAAAACATACTTACTATTAAATTAAATAATGCTATAAAAAATAAATAACTTATTCCACTAAAACCATGTAAACTTAATACACCTACTGTTGTAAGAACAAAAAGAGACATAGCTGTAAAAATAGGTCATGGTGAAGGAGAAACCATATGATAAGGATGATGTTGAAAATTACTATTTTTTAAATATTTCATACATTTAACATAAATAATAAAGTGTGTAGTATTATAAATTGTGTTTATTAATGATTTAAATTTAACATTAATTTTAATTATTTATTATATGGGATTGTGTACTAATATAATTTACTTCTTTTTATTTATAGTAATAACTATTGTACCTACCATAGCTAATAATAATATAATAGAAATAATTATAAGTCAAATAGAATAATTAGTGTATAATATATTACCAATACTACTTATTTGAGTATTATTAACTAAAGAAGTATCTCAATTTAAACTAATAACATAAAATATATCTTCTTTAGGGTATTCTTGTTTTGAATTTTCAAATTTATTATACCCTAATTCACCAATATTATAAGGAATATTTTGACCTAATATATAAATAAATAATATTACACTCAACATAGCTAAAGGTAAATAATTATAATTATCACTGAAAAGTTCAGAAATACGAATATTTATTAACATTAAAATAAAAAGAAATAAGATCGATACAGCACCAACATAAACCAATAAATAAGATAAACCAATAAATTCTAACCCTATAAAAAATAAATAACCTGAAATACTCAGGAATAAACCTATTAAAAAAAAGATAGAAACCACAGGATTTTTACTAATAATAGTATAAAGACTAAATATTATACAAATTATAGAAAGAATATCTAAAAACTCATCCCTATACCCATTATTTATATAATCAGAAAAAAAAAACATAAAAAAAATATATTAAATTCTTATTTTAAACAAAAAATTAAATTTTTACAAGAATGCAAATTAAAATAAATATCTGTATAAATCCGCCTCAATTTATACATTGTAGGAAGAAAAGGAATTGAACCTTCGATAGCTAAAAAGCTATTGAGTTTACAGCTCAACCCGTAAACCAACACACGGACCCTTCCTTAAAAAAAATTAATTTAAAGAAAATAATTTGACGATAGTCATAATTTAATTTAAATTATTTGAAAAAAAAATTTTTAAAAAGAAAATAAAAATGCAGCTTAAAAGAAATTATACTTAATTTTTCAAGTTATAGTTAACTTGCCATAGATTAAAAAATAATTCATTTACTTAAAAATTGCAATTCATTTACTAATAAAATTTATTTTATGTGTGTTTATTTTTTGTTAAAATTAATACATCCCGTGCAATTTCCATTACACGAACCTTATTGCGACTTAACACCAATTAAAGTCATACATACGAAAATTTAATGTAAATATATAAATAATTTTTAATATTTATTAAAATAAACATAAATCAAACTTATTGCACATACTTCTTTCAGCGCCTGACGAGTGGTTAGTACCTAACTGATTATAAATTCACCGTGACGTGGTGATTCACGATTACTAGTAATTCCTTATTCATGTTGTCGAGTTACAGACAACAATTCATATTATATCCTATTTTAAGGATTAGCTCCATTTTACAATATAGCATCCTTTTGTTAAGGCGTGTGTGGCACGTCTATAGCCCACAATATTATGGTCATGATGACTTGTCTTGGTCCCTATTCTCTAACCATTTTTTTAGCGAGTTACTTTATATAGATAAATAAATAAAGTTAGGGTTTGCGTTAATTAAAGGAATTAACCATGTCTCACGACATTAACTGCAGACAGCCGTGCAACGCTTGTAATAATTTAATATTATACAAATTGTGGTAAGATTTTTCGCGGATTATCGAATTAAATAACATACTTCACTACTGGTTTCAGAAACGGTCTAATGATTTCAGTTTCAATGTTGCCATATTACTCTTAAGGTGGAATGCTTACACTTTCATTTATATGTTAAATATATATAAAACATCTAACTCTTTTATATTTAAATTTAATCTATGTAATTAGAATTTAAATATATAAAATGTATTTAAATATTTTTTAAGTTAAATGTTTAATCTAACTTATGGCATTCATAATTTTCTGCTTGGACTATTAGGGTATCTAATCCTTTTCGCTCCCCAAGCCTTCGTCCCTCAACGTCAGTTTTTACATAGAAAGCCGCCTTCGCCGTTATCAGTCCTATTGGTATTAAAAAATTATATCTTTCCTCCAAAAGTTCCCCCTTTCTCCTATAAAACTCTAGTAAATAAATATCCTTCTCAGATTTATTTTACCGTCTAGGTACCCTTTAAACCTAATCAAGATGACTAACACTTGTCTTCTACGTATTACCGCGACTGCTGGCACGTAATTTGGTCAAGACTTATAAATAGAAAATTGTCATAATCATTCTTCTATTTAGAAAAATAATGATATTTTTAATATCATTACATTTATTCCCCCAAGTTGCTGGTTCAGCCGTTAGGCCATTGACCAATATTCCTCACTGCTGTACTAATACGCATTGGGGTTTTTTCAGACCCAATGTGGTCGATCGACCTCTCAGTCACGACTACGGTTTATAGCTAGTTAAGATATTACCTTTTCTACTACTATATATTCACCGGAAATATTTATTAACATCTTAAAGCGAAACCTTAGTTTCTTTCATATATAAGGAATTTAACCTTTCTTTAAGGTAGCCAAAATATTATTTACTCACCTGTACACCACTACATCACTTTTTAACATGATGTCGTACGATTAGCATGTGTCAAGCACTTGGATAGCGTTCAATCAGAGCCATCATCAAACTCAAATATATTTAGTAATATTTTTTTTTATTACTATAATTAACCTTAAATTTATAAAAAATTTAAAATTATTTTTTTTTTACTATTCTTTAGTAGAACTAAAAATAAAAATTTATTTGTTCTTTTAAGAATATTTACACTCTTAATATTAGTGCAATTTACTTTACATTATTCTTGTATTTATTATTTGGATTTTTTTTTTTATTTTAGTTCTACTACTAATGTCTATAACTAATTTTTTTTAGTTATACTTATTTACATTTTAATTAAAAAATTTTTACCTTTATACTGTTTATATAATTATTCTTTTACTTTTAAGAATTTTTATATTTATTTTTAATAATACAACTACTCTTTATTGTAAAACAATTAACAATATTTAAACAAAAAATTTTTAATTATTATATATATATATATTAAAATTAATTTAATAAAGATATTATTAAATCTAATATAGGAGTAATTAATTAATACTAATTACTATTGTTCATCTTAAATGTAATACATTATATTTAAAATGAAATATTATATATTATTATCTACATTTAACCCGGTTTCTGTGTATATATATGACACTAAAAAAAGAACTTAATAAAGGATTCATGTTCATAATATATATATATAATGATATATATATATCTAATTATTTTCTGTAAGAATTCCATAATTTAAATTATTGTATTTATAATAAACATATATTATATACATTTACATAATAAGTTTAGGATTTTCCCTTCTATTTATATAATTTGTAGATAATAATAACAAATATAATTAATGTAAATCTAAACTATCTTTAATATAAGAACAAGTTAAAACTACAAAAACTTGGGCTTGAATAAAACTTATACCTAACTCTAAACCAGAAAAAGCAATAATAAAAGCTAATGGTATTAAACCAATAAAAAAAAATAAAATACCACTATTAAGAATATTATATGTAAATCCACTTAAAATAGATAAAAGCATATGCCCAGAAAGAATATTAGCAGCAAGTCTTAAACCTAAAGAAATATTACGAGCTAAATAAGAAATAAATTCAATTAAGACTAATAAAGGTAATAAACCAAGAGGACAACCAGAAGGAACAAAAAAAGAAAAAAATTCTAAACCGTGTTTTTGGAAACCTAAGAAGGTAGCTCCTAAAACGATAGTAAAACTAAGAAAAAATGTTAATATAAAATGAGAAGTTGTTGCAAAACTATATGGAATTAAACCTATTAAGTTATTTGTTAGAATTAATAGGAATAAAGCATATATAAAAGGAAAATATATTTGTCCTTTATTAGGGTTTATTTGATTTATAACTATACTATGTATAGTTATATATAAAGATTCTTGACTGATCGATCAAGTATTTGGTATCAATTTTCTAAAGTTTGTTGCTAGTACATTTACTAGTAAAATTATTATTACGCTTATTATTAAATATAAGGATATATTTGTCAAGGAAATATTTGCATTTAATATTGTAGAATTAACTCCTACTAAATTTCTTATTTCAAATTGATCTAATGGGCTATAAACCGTATCTAAATTATACATATTAAGGATTTTTGTATTATATTTAATTTATTGTCTTTAATTTAAAGAAAAGAAATATTAAGATAGTATAATTTCTGTTTGTATTTACTTAATATTTTTTGTTTTTTCTTAAATTTAAATTATAATTTATTTATAAATAAACGAGTTAAAAATAAATGAACTAATCTAGGTAAAATATATTTACTAAAAGTATAAGTTATAAAACTTAATAAAATAAAAATGAATATAGCTTGATTAACGAAAAAAAAAGGTACTAGTTGTGGCATAAATTTGTTTTTATATACATGATATTTTCTTTTACAAATCTTAAAAATTTAGTGCACACAAAGCTTAATATATATTTTTCATATAAAAAAACTTAAATATACTAAATATATTAAAGAATATACTTAATACTTTCAAGTACAAAAATAATATAACTAGTTATATTATATAATTTTTAATCCTTAATATATAAGTCTAAACTGAAAGTTTAAATCAGTAAATCCTGATAATTGGTTTAATTAGAATAAATTAGAGAAGAAACTGAATAATGTAAACCATCTAAAATAGGAGCTGGATAAATACCAAAAAATACTGTGAATATAACAAGACAAGTTAATAAAACAAATTCTCTTTTATTAAGATCAAATAAATATTTTAAAAAATAAGAAGAAAAAATACCACCAAAAGCTATTCTATTAAACATAAAGATTGTATAAGCAGCAGAAAATATAATAGAACTACAAGCTAATCCACCTAAAATAGACACTCTTTCAAATGTACCATAAAGTGACATAAATTCACCTATAAAATTAAAAGTAAGAGGAGCACCACAATTACCTAAAGATAGTATATAAAATAATATACAAAAAATAGGCATTAACTGAGCTAAACCTCTGTAATATGTGATTAATCTAGTTGAAGATCTATCATATAAAACACCCCCAACACATATAAATAATCCTGAAGAAACAAACCCATGAGCTAAACCTAAAGAAATAGCACCTTCTATACCTTGAATTGAATTACTAAATGCACCTAAAAGATATACAGCAGCATGTGATACAGATGAATAAGCAATAAGTTCTTTAATATCTATTGTTCTTAATGTACTAAAACTAGCATATATAATAGTTATTACACCTATAACATAAACTATATAAGTATAATTAATACTAGCTTTAGGTAATAAAGGTAAAATTAATCTAAAAATACCATACAAACTTAATTTTAAAACAACACCAGCTAAAATTATACTACCTGCTAAAGGAGATTCTACATGAGCTTTTAATAATCAAGTATTTAAAAAAATTGTGGGTGTTTTTACTGCAAAAGATATAAATATACCATAAAATAAAAAAAGTTGAGTTATATAATTAAAATTTGCTTTCGATAATGCATCAAAATCAGTTGTACCCATTATAGAAGACATTGTTATTATAGAAAGTAACATAAATAAAGAACCTAATAAAGTATATAAAAAAAAATAAAAACTAGCTCTAACTTTATTACTTGACCCAAATAAACCTATTAATAAGAATAAAGGAGGTAAAATACTTTCAAAAAATATATAAAACAATAATATATCTAATACTAAAAATACCGCTAATAACAATGTTTCCAGTAGTAATATAATTATTACAAATGATAAGACATTTTTTTCATCTATCGATCTTCAATTAGATATTAAAGCAATAGGTATTATAATAGTTGTTAATAAAACAAAATATATAGATATTCCATCTACACCTAAATATATATCAAAATAATTTATTTGATAATGTTCTTGAACTTGTATAAATTGAAATTGTTTACTACTAAAATCAAATAATATAAATATTATTAAAGAAATAATTAAATTAAGAATTGTAGTACTTAAACCTATTAATTTAATTATTTTGTTATATCAAAAAGATAAACGATAAGAAGTTAACGTTAAAATAACGAATATTCCTAATAAAGGAATGAATAATAAAGAAAAAAGAAATATCATATTAAAAACATAAATAACAAATTACCTCTAGATTATTTATTTAACCTTATGTAACACCGTACATATCTGCAAGGCTAAAAAAACTCTCTAAAAACTTTTTATTAAACATAAATTAAATTAATAATTTAAAAATGTATACATAATGTTTTATTAATCTTTTAAAAAGATTATTATCTTGCTTAGTTAATTAAACAAAATTTAAATAATAATATTTATTTTCTTTAAATTAAAGACAATAAATTAAATATAAAGTAGACAAAATTATAAATTACAATAAAGTAAAATTACAAGGTAAAATATTTAAACCTACTACTATACAAGGTGTTATAATAATATATGCTATAACTAAAGGTAAAAATACTATTCAACAAACCGACATTAATTGATCAAATCTAATCCTAGGGAATGATGCTCTAACTCAAATAAAGACAAATATAAGAAAAGAAGTTTTAAAAGCTAAATTTAAGCTAGAACAGGCATTAATTAAATAATCAGAAAAAAATAAATTATAATCAAGATCAGGTTTAAAATATAAACCTAATAATTCTAATAAATAATTAACACTAGAAATTAATGTAACCAAAGGTAAAATTTGTAAATAACCACCTAAAAACAAAACACTAGTTAATAAACATATCAACACAATACTAGCATATTCCGCTAAAAAGAAGAATACAAAAATTACTGCTGAATGTTCTGTCATAAAACCACTAACAAGTTCTGATTCAGCTTCAGCTAAATCAAAAGGAGCTCTATTAGTTTCAGCAATACAACCTATAAAAAATATAATAAAAATAGGAAATAAAGGTAATATAAAATAGATAGATTTTTGAGCTTCTACTATAGCAGTCAAATTTAAACTACCTGTTAATAAAATAACCAATAATATAGCAGAGCTTAATATTAATTCATAACTTATTAATTGAGCTGTACTTCTTAATGAACCTAAAAATGCATATTTAGAGTTAGCTGATCATCCTGCTATTAAAATACCATAAGTAGCTAATGAAGATACAGCTAACATATATAGTATACCTAAACTAAAATCTGATACATATAAACCATAACCATATGGTATTACTGCATAACCTAATAAAGCAAAAATTAAAGTTATTATAGGTCCAAGAAAAAATAAAACTATATTAGCTTGTGTAGGAGATACGTATTCTTTTAATAATAGTTTTAATGCATCAGCAAAAGCCTGTAAAAGACCATAGTAACCTACTGCATTAGGTCCTAATCTTCTTTGCATACTTGCCATTGTTTTTCTTTCTGAAATTGTAACAAAAGCTACTGTTAATAGTGAAGGAACTATAACTAAGATACCCTCTATAATTGATATTAAATATGACATATTATTTATAAAATAGAATAACTTAATGAAATATTCTAACAAATAAAATATATAAAAATTAAATTAAATTTTTTAAGCTATGTTAAAATAAACTTTCAAATTATAATTAAAAAAATGTATATAATAAATATTTTTTATTTTATTAAATATTAAATAAACATCTACTATTAATTAAATTAGAACTAGATTATTAAAATATTATAGGAGCCAGGAGAAATCGAATCTCTAAATTTTAATTTGCAGTCAAAACACAGATCCATCTGTTCAAGCTCCTTGATATTCTTTAATAAAAAATATTTTTTATAAATTAATCTAAAATATTTATTAAAAGTTATTTTTTATTTTTTTTCTTAATTAATATAATTAAGTAAACCTTCCATTTTTTTAGTTTTTCAATCTTGTGTCAAACTATTCATTTGTTTACTTTCAATTTTTAATGCATTTTTACCTAACTCAAAAGCAAAACCTAAAGTTAAAACAAGAAAGAAAATTAGCATAATAATTAAACCATATAAACCATTAAAATAAGCACTAACTATGTAAGGAAAAACCAATAAAATTTCTAAATCAAATAAAAGAAATAATAAAGCAAAAATAAAAAAAGAAATACTAAATTGTGTTCTATTTTGACCTAAAAATGAATGAAAACCACATTCAAAAGCACTATCTTTTTCTAGATAAGAATTATGAGGTGAAAATAATAAATTAACAATTAATAATATAAAAGCAAGTACAGGTATAAAAATAAGAAAAAAAGTTGTTGTTGTCATAATAAAAAAAATAGTTTGTTTATTTTTTTTTCCTACAAAGTAAGAAAAATTAATGATAATCGAAAATATAAAAAAATTTTTTAAATCAAAAAAAAATATTTTTTAATTAAAAATAACTTAATTTTTCTTAATCACTAAATCTGTTAAACTATTTTCTAATAGACTTATTAAAGGTACTATTATTAGATAGTGAGAAAAATATAAAATTGTACAGATTTGACCTAATTCTATATAAGGTGCTTCTACATGTTTAGCTCCTAATACCATTAAAATAAAAAAATTAGCTATAAAAATATAAAAAGCTAATTTACTTAAAGGTCTAAATTGTATACCCCTTAATTTTGATATGTCAGTAAAAGGCATAACTAATAAAATTAAAAGAGCACTAAACATAGCTATAACACCTAATAATTTATTAGGTATAGATCTTAATATAGCATAAAAAGGTAAAAGATATCACTCTGGAACTATAGCTGGTGGTGTTTGCATAGGATTAGCCATAACATAATTTTCACTATCACCTAAAACATTAGGCATAAAGAAAACAAATCCAGATAAAACAAACATAAATATAAAAATAGTAATTAAATCTTTAAATATAAAATAAGGAGAAAAAGGCAATCTATCGTAATTACCAGAAATACCTAAAGGATTTCCAGAACCAACGGTATCATGGAAAGCTATTAGATGCATTAAAGCTAAAGCAGCTAAAACAAAAGGTAAAACAAAATGTAAAGAGAAAAATCTATTTAATGTAGCATTATTAACTGAAAAACCACCTCAAAGGAATTCAACTATATCTTGACCTACTCAAGGTATAGCACTCATTAAATTAGTTATAACTGTTGCACCTCATAAACTCATTTGACCATAGGGTAAAACATAACCCAAGAAACCTATACCTATCATTAATATTAACATAATAGTACCAATAGTTCAAGTTAATGTTCTTGGAGATTTATAAGATCCATAGTATAAACCTCTACCTATGTGTAAATAAACTAAAAAAAAAAAAGCTGAAGCTGTATTTGAGTGTAGATATCTTATTAATCACCCATTATTTACATCACGCATAATATGCTCTATGGAATCAAAAGCTTCTAATACATTAGGTGTATAATGCATAGCTAAAGTTACACCTGTAACTATTTGTATACCTAAACATAGACCTAATAATGAACCAAAATTTCATAAATAACTAATATTAGATGGTTGAGGTGAATCAATTAAATATGAATTTAATATATTTAATAAAGGACGGTTTTTTAAAATTCTCATGAAAAAAAAAATATTTAAACTTCATTCTTATTTTATTTTTTTTTTTTTTACTAATTTAAATTATAAACAAAAAATTTTTTTTTCTAGTTATACATATAAAAATAAGATTAAGTAAATGATGTAAAAAAAATAAGAGATAATATATTACATAATTGTAATAATTGGTCTGGTATCAACATAAATAAAAGAATAATTAAAGTTAATACAGATATAGTAATAGAAAAAGAACTAGATAAAGGTAATTTGTAAATATCGTCTTCAGGTATTGATTTAAATATAAGATTTTTTCATTCATATGAATGAAAATCAAAAAACATAATTTTTACAATATTTAAATAATAAACTGCACCAATAACACTTGTAAATACCGCTATTAAAGATAAAAAAATAAATCCATCTTGTAAAGCTGCAGATAAAACCATCTGTTTAGCAAAAAATCCTACAAGAGGTGGAATACCTGCAAAAGAAAAGAGAGTAATAGCTAAACTTAAAGCTAATATTTGGTTTACATAAAAATAACCTTTTATTTGACTTAATAATTGAATAGGTGAATTATTTTTATCTATTAAGTTAATATTAATATTATAATTATCAAATATTTTATTATTTTCATAAAAATATAAAGTATATCCAATAGTAATTAATAAAAAAAAAGCATTTAAATTAGAAATACTATATTGTATTAAGTAAAAAATAAAAGATTGTATAGATTCAACACTATTAATACTTAATGCTAATAATAAAAAACCAACATGAGAAATAGTACTATAGGCAAACAATCTTTTAATTCTAAATTGCGTTAAACCCATAACTGTTCCTATTATTAAAGATAATAAACTACTAATTAATAGACTATAAGTTCATGTATATTCAGTTAATATAAAGGTATTATTTGTAAAATGAACTAAATAAAATAATATAACTAAAATAGATATTTTTGGTATAATAGAGACAAAAGTAGTAACAATTGTAGGTATACCATCATAAACATCAGGAGATCAAAAATGGAAAGGAGCTGCAGATATTTTAAATAAAAAACCTATTGTAATCAATAACAAACAATAAGGTATATATGTAGCAATATCCGAACTGATTATATAGAGCTCTTCTCCTTGAATTATATTAGATATATTAGTAATTATATAAAAATTATCTAAATATGTTGTACCAGAATTTGCATATATTAAACTTATACCTAATAAAATAAAACAAGAAGATAAACCTCCTAATAAAAAATAGGTTAAACCTGAAGATGTGGATGATTCTGAATTTCTATAAATTGTACAAAGTAAATATAACCCAAAACTTTGTAATTCTATAGATAAATATACTGAAACTAAATCATTACTTGATATTAATAATAAACTACCCATTATTATAAATAAGATAATCAAAGTATATTCGATTATTCCATATTGTTCTCCTTTTTTTATTATTTTAAAATAATCTTTTATATATTTTTTTAAAGTTAATGTATAATATTTTATTACAGTTCTAGGAAAAAAACTTGTTAAATTTAATATTAATAAAGTAAGTATAAGAATTAATATATGAAATACACTTGTTATTGAAGATATACTAAACAAGCCTCCAAAAAGTCCTATACCTAAATCTAAATATGTTATGTATAAATTAGTATAACTTAGGTATAAACAAAAGATTAACATATTAATTCCAATTCTGGAATAATATAAAGAAATATCTCGCCTCGATCCGAGGGAATTAGATAATAATAAAGAAAAAATAGAAGTTAATAACATATCTAAAATAAAAATTTTTGTTTAAAGTAACTTTGACTTTCGTCAACCTTTATCCAACCTCTTAGACTGTAGTCTAATACTCCATACTTGAACAAGATAAATTAAATTATAATAAAAAATTTAATCTAATCTAAAAAAGTTTTATAAAAACAAATAAAAAAGAATTAAAAAAAGATTTAAATAAACTCAATTTTCATACTGTATTATTTAATTTAATAAATTATAAAATATACTAATCGGATTTAACTTTTATTATAAGCTTTATTAAAAAGAGTAAAAATAGTAAATAATAAAAGTAATAAAATATTACCATCTATAAAACTAAAATAAAATAAAGAAATATAAGAAAAAAAACCGATTAAAATGTATAAACCATAAGATGTTATAATACCAGTACTTAAACTACCTATATTGTTACTTAAAGCTAATAGACTTTTTTCTAAACCATAAGGTCCTAAAAATTCCACAGAACCTTTATCAAGAACTTTAGTAGTTTGACCACCTAATTTTAAAACAACATCAGTAATATAATTATTATAAAAAAGTTCTACAAGAAATCTTTGATTAAAAAAACTAAATAAATTATAACCTAATTTAGTATATTTAAATTTAATAAGAAATAAACCAAAAAATTCTGAAAAAAGTAAAGAAATAAAGCTCAAGCTAATAGTAAGAATAAAAGGCAATAATTTAAAAAAAGTAGAAACAGCAAATTCAGTATCTAACATACATTCATGTAAAGGATGAATAAATAAACTATTATCAGAAAAAAATCCTGTAGCTAAACCTATAAATAAATCTTTAGTTAAATAACCAAAAAAAATAGAAAAAATAGCTAATATAATTAAAGGTAAATTAATAAATAAATCACCTTGATCAGCTTTTTTATAAGTAATTAAAGGTCCATTAGGATTACTTAAAAAAGTTAAATATAAAACTTTTACTGAATATAATGTAGTAAACATAGCACCAACGGTAGCTAAAATATAAACAATAATACTAGATAAATAAAATTGACCATAAGCAGATTCTAGAATAAAATCTTTAGAATAAAACCCTGTCATAAAAGGAATAGCAGCTAAACTTAAAGAAGCTATTAACATGACTGAATAAGTTAAAGGTAAAAAAGCCTTTAAACCACCAAATTTTCTAAAATCTTGATTATCTGCTACTGAATGTATAATTGCACCAGCACCTAAAAATAAAAGTGCTTTATAAAAAGCATGATTTACTAAATGAAATAAAGCAATATTATATGAAGATAAACCAATTGCTATAACCATCATACCTAATTGACTCATAGTAGAATAAGCTATAACTTTCTTAATATCTTGTTGAAACAAACCTATAACTGAACTAAATACAGTTGTTATCGCCCCTACTCATAAACAAAGTAATAAAACAGTAGAACTGTATTCTATTAAAGGTGAAGATCTCATTAACAAATATACACCAGCTGTTACCATTGTTGCAGCGTGAATTAAAGCAGATACTGGTGTAGGTCCTTCCATAGCTTGCGGTAATCAAACGTGAAGACCTATCTGAGAACTTTTAGCCATAGCACCTATTAATAAACAAATACCTATTAAAGTAATAATATTGTTATTTAAATAAGGAGCTAAGGAAAATACGGTTGAATAATTTATATTACCAAAAGATCATATAATTATAAACATACCTATCATTAAAAAACAATCTCCTACTCTATTCGTTAAAAAAGCTGAAATAGAGCTTTGATTTGCTGCTATTCTAGTAAATCAAAAATTTATTAATAAGTATGAGCAAACTCCAACACCTTCTCAACCTAAAAACATCAATAAATAATTATTAGCTGTTACTAGAATAATCATCATAAAAGTGAATAAACTTAAATAACTAAAAAATCTTTGATTGTGCGGATCATGACTCATATAACCTATAGAATATATATGAACTAGACTAGAAACAATTAATACTGGTATAAGCATAGAAACAGTTAGACTATCATAATAAAAACCTCAAGAAACATTAAGAGATTCTGAATCTATTCATCTTATTAAATCTATAGTTACAGGTATATTATTATAACCTACTTCTATAAAAGCTAATAAAGCAAAAAAAGTTGTTATTATAATAGAGCTAGATGTAATTAATTGTGCTCCTTTAGTACCCAAATTTCTACCAAAAAAACCTGAAAAAATTGAACCTAATAAAGGTAAAATAATTATAACTAAATACATTATGAATATTGTATTGCTATACTACCTCTTAATCTATAAAAAGCTACTAATATACCTAAACCTATTGCAGATTCTGCACCAGCTATAGTTATAATATATATAGCAAAAGTTTGACCTAAAATATCGTCAAAATTTAATGAACTTATTAATATTAAAAAAGTAATAGACAATAACATAATTTCAATAGAAATTAACATCAAGATAATATTTTTTCTATTTAAAACAAAACCTAAGATTCCTATTAAAAATAATATTAATGAAAGATTCATATTATTGCTTCACATATAAGATTTATGTATATAAAAAAAAATTTTTTTTATTTATTTTTTGTATAGATAACTATTATTAATAATATAGTTCTTTTATTATTCACTCATTTGGTCACGTAATCATAGTAAAAATTTTTTTAAACTTACAGATTGTATAGCTATAGGCATAGAACTATGTAATATACCACAAATTTCTGAACATTGTCCAAAATAAGTTCCTTGTCTATTTAAATAAACAGAAGATTGATTTAATCTACCTGGATATGCATCACACTTAATACCTAAAGAAGGACAAGCAAAAGAATGTATAACATCTGCAGCTGATACTACAAATCTTGTGTGTGTTAATTCAGGTATAATTACTCTATTATCTACTTCTAACATTCTTAATGTACCTTCTTCTAAATCAGCATCTGGCACTATATAAGAATCAAATTCTATAAATTCATTATCTACATTTGTAAAATCGGGATATTGATAACTTCAATACCATTGATGACCTTCTCCGTATATAACCAAAGATGGATCCATTACTTCATCCATTAAATATAGTAATTTAAAAGAAGGGAATGCAATAAGAATTAATATTACTGCTGGTGTTATAGTTCAGATTAACTCTATTAATGTTCCATGATTCATATATTTATGTGATATTACAGATTTTGTTGCTTGAAAAGTTTTTATTATAACTACCATCATTCATGTTACAGTAAATACTATTATAGCTAAATAAAACATTATATTATTATGTAATTCCTCAATTCCTTCCATTTGAGGAGTAGCACTATCTTGAAAATATAGACCTCAAGGACTTGGTGCATCTAAATCACTACTTGAATTAAAATTTACCTCCTTATTAGATATAAAATCCTTAATACTATCTATTATATTAAGGAGTAATAATTTAATATAATTAAAAAAATTTACCATAAAAAATATTATCAACTTAATTTCTATCTATTTTTAATTTCACTGAAAAAATTTTTAATTTTTTTCTTATAACATACACTAGTTTTTATACAATATTATATTTAATTAATAATACCTTGTACAAAGGGAATTTTTATCTTAAGTATAAATTAGTATAAAAAAAAATTTTTTTTATCTCTATTTATTAAGATAGATTATAACGACTAGTTAAACGATTATTATTATTATAAGAACTTATTATTACAAACTATATTAATTTAACTAATTATAAATTTATTTTAAATATCTTTAATAAATAATTATAAGTCATTACGTTTTTTTTATAAAATAAATTATTAATTAAATTTAGATTTTAAATTCTATTAATAAAAGAAAAAAAGATAGCTTATTAAAAAAGCCTAAATAATTAACTTAATTATTTATTATGCGCATAAAAATAAGAAATTAAGCCACGTATAATAATAAAAAAGCCATCATTAAAGCAAATAATCCTGTTGCTTCTGCAAAAGCAAAACCTAAGATAGCATATGCGAATAATTGACCTTTTAATGAAGGATTTCTAGCAACACCTAAAATTAAAGCACCAAAAACAACACCTATTCCGACACCAGCACCTATTAAACCTGTTGTAGCTAATCCTGTTCCTATAATTTTTGCAGCTTGTATCATTTTTTTTTTTTTTTTTCACATACAATGAGGAAACCTCAAATTATTATAATTTATAAAGTTAAATAAATATATAAACTTATAAATATTTTTTTTTTTTTCACAAACATTAAGTTTATTAAAAATGTTATTAAGGTGAATTGAACACCTCTACAAATATTACTCTTATTTGTACTTACCTAGATAATAATACATAATTTAAAACTTATTTAATTTAGGTTTATGTTTTGTACTATTTTTTTAACTTATAATACAAAACATAAATATTAACCTAATACTTTTAATAAATTTTAAGTATTAAATAGAATAAAAAAAAATAAAAAAAAAATCTAAAGTTCTATTATTATTTAATCTGTAGACATAAATATATATGTCTTAAATTTCAATATTGCAATGATAAAAGTACTAAAAAAATATTTTTATACTTTTTCAAATTTATTTCAAGGTAAAAATAGAAATATTTCTGTTAATAAATACTATTAAATAAATATATTTGAAGATTTTATTAAACTAAATTAAACCTTATTTATTTTTATATTAGCTCCTAAGATGAATCGAACATCTATACAAATATTAACAGTATTTTGCTCTACCTTTAAGCTATAGGAGCTTGATTAATATAATAAGATATAAATTAGTTTAAATTCGAACTGAAACCCAAAAATTAATCGTATTCTGTTATACTTTTGATACAATAAAAATAAAAAAAAATTTTTTTTTTACTTATTTATTATATTTAAAAATAAATCTTATTTAAGACTAAATTTTAATTTAATTATTAATTTAATTATGCTTATATGAAATTTTTAATTTATTAAATTCTTCAATTTTATCTGCTAAGACTGAAACATAATTAGAATTATTTGATTTAAGATCCTTTTCTAAGACGAAACCTTTTTTAATCAAATCTTCAATATTATCACTATGATTAGTTATTAATCTGTCTATAATACTAATTCTTTTGCTAAGATTATTTACTTCAAGATCAGATATACCTTGTGGAACATCTATTTCCATATTACCCCCGGAATCAGTTATTACATTAATATTTGTTTGTAAAACTAAATTATTAAATTGTTCTACAAAATTCCCTAATTGAGGTATTAATATATTTAACTCATTCACAACATTAGTGATATCTAAACCACATTGTAATGTACAATTTACATATTTATGTGGTTTAGGTATATTTTTTGAATAGGTTATATAATTGGTAATACATTTAATAATTTTATTTCCTCGTAAACAAATTAAAATTAGATTGTAAAGGTAAACTTACAAATGCATGTGGTTTAGGTGGGCTTGTTAAGCATCACTCTAAAGAATTATTATTTCTATTAAATAAAGTTTGAAATAAATCACTAAAATATTGTGGAGTTAATCAAGGGTATCTTGAAACAGGAGCTCCTTGAGTTAATTGTATATATAAAATATTTAAAAAATATCAAGTAGCTACAACACTTATAATAGAACCAAAACTACTAATTAAATTTCAACCTGCAAAAGCATCAGGATAATCACTGATACGACGAGGCATACCTTGTAAACCTAAGAAATGTTGAGGGAAAAATGTTATATTAACCCCTATAAATAAAACTCAGAAATGAACCTTACCAGCAAATATATTATAAGATAAACCTAATAATTTAGGTATTCAGAAATATCAACCACTAAATAAAGCAAAAACAGCACCCATTGAAAGAACATAATGAAAATGAGCAACTACATAATAAGTATCATGGAAAGCAATATCAAGTGAAGCATTAGCTAAAACAACACCACTTAATCCTCCAATAGTAAACATAACAACAAAACCTAAAGCAAATAACATAGCAGGTGTTAAATGTACTGAACCCCCATAACATGTGGCTAATCAAGAGAATATTTTAATACCTGTAGGTACTGCTATAATTAACGTAGCAGCTGTAAAATATGCTCTTGTATCTACATCTAAACCAACTGTATACATGTGATGACTTCAAACAACAAAACCTAATACACCTATTGACATCATAGCATAAACCCGTGTTTCAGACTTTGGCCTTAATTTAATTTACAAATATTTTATTCATCTCCTGCCAATTCCATAATAGAACTAATATTATCTGAAGGATCATTATCATTATCTTGATTCTCAGTATTTTCTAATAATATTAATGAATCTATATACGCGTCATATTTAAATACAGCCAAACAAAAATCATTGTATGTATCTTTAGAATCCTCCCTATATTTAATACCTTTATCCAAATACCCCTGATCTAAACCCGGAAAAAGATTTAATTTACCCTCTTGTATACCCTCCTGAAATTTACTATGCCTAAGTGCTAAAGATTTTTGAAACATAACTGAATCATCAAGAAAAAAATCATTCATTTTTTTCTGATCTTCATTAGTAGCCGTCCCAGGTTCCTTAGATAGAATGTGCTGAACAACCTCGAAACGTTTTCCTCTATCTGCTGCACATTTAAGCGCTATTTTATTGTCTTCCTCTTTATAAGACTCTATAGCAGTATTTGCTACAAAAGTAAGATACTTATCTTCTTTTTCTGCAGCATCAAAATGTTTATCTAAAGGTTTTTCTACCACACCTTGAAAAGTAATTTTTATCTTTTTATTCATGTTTTGAATTTATGTATTATATTTAATTTATTGTTTTTAGTTTAAAGAAATTAATTAATGTTATATTATAATTAATTATAGAATCTTTTTTATTTTATATAATTTAAGTTATATTTTAATCTAAAATATAAAAGAATATAGCTTGATTAACGAAAAAAAAAAGGTATTAGTTGTGGCATAAATTTGTTTTTATATATATGATATTTTCTTTTACAAATCATAAAAATTTAGTGTACACAAAGCTTAATTTAGGTAAACCATGAGGAAAAAATATGTGTATTTTAAATTAAAATTAATATATAATAAAAAAAGATTTATTATATATATAGACCGAGCTATCCTATCTATTTAATTATTTATAAAAACTTGTTTTTATAAATAAACCTATTTCTAGGCAACTAAGAGCACACCTTAAATATATATTAATATATCCAGTACCGTCTGCTCGTTGCTCTTTTATCCTTTAAAGGAACTTAGATCCACGATAATCCATTCACCATTTTTTGGTAGATAATTAGACTTATTACTATACCCAATATGATTAGTATTGGCCCATTATTAGTTACCTTCTAATGTTAGTATCTAATTCTTTAGGACTTCCCCGGAGTTTGATACTGATGGACATATATACTTGCTCAAGGTATATTTAATATCCCTAAATAACCAAAAACATTTTTACTTGAACTAGCTGAAATTACAGTACTAATTATACCAAAACCAGGTATAACTAATATATAAACCTCAGGATGACCAAAGAATCAGAAAAGATGTTGATATAATATAGGATCACCTCCTCCAGCTAATTCAAAAAAAGATGTATTAAAATTTCTATCTGTTAATACCATTGTAATTGCAGCAGCAAGAACAGGTAAAGATAATAATAATAAAACAGCTGTTATTACAACAGCTCAACCAAATAAAGCTAATTTATGTAATTTGATACCAGGGCTTCTCATATTCATAATAGTAGATATAAAATTTATAGCACCTAATAAACTACTTATTCCACTTAAATGTAAAGCAAATATTGCTAAATCTACACTAGGTCCACTATGACTTTGTATTCCTGATAATGGAGGATAAAGAGTTCAACCTGTACCTGCTCCATTTTCAATTGTAGCTGAAAAAATAAATAATAATAAACTAGGTATTAATAATCAAAAACTTATATTATTTAATCTAGGAAATGCCATGTCAGGACCCCCTATTAAAATAGGTAATAAAAAATTCCCAAAACCTCCTATTAAAGCAGGCATAACCATAAAAAAAATCATTAATATAGCATGGGCTGTTATAACACTATTATATAGTTGGTTATCCGCTATGTACTGAACCCCTGGTCCTGATAATTCTAAACGTATTATAACAGAAAAAGCTGTACCTATCAAACCTGAAAATAAAGCAAACATTAAATATAACATTCCTATATCTTTTGCATTTGAAGATAAGAATCAACGCTCTCTTCACATTGTTATATTCATCATTTTATTTAGAATTATACTTAAAGGATGTTCCTTTCCATTTAGAATTGTAATATAGGAATTTTTTATTTCTCTTATATTCCTATAATCAGAGCTACTAGTTGTAGGCTGATCCATACAAATTCTAAGTATCTCTCTTCTTTTTTGTTTAAACATATAATAATTTTTAATCTTGGATGTATCTTAATAAATTAAAAAATATTGTGCTATACTTTTTTAATATTAAATTAAATTGACATTTACAGCATTATTAAACTATTATGATTAAACTTAAGATAATTTTTGAATTATCTTAAATTAAACTTAGCTTATTAAAACGGATTTAGCATATTTATATTTAATATTAATATTTACCTTTATCTTAATTTTTTGAGTAGTCCAGGTTTTTTTAGTTTTAACCTTATTTCATATTAGTTTATTTAAATTAGAACAGATATACAAATATTAAGTATATTTTGCTAAACCTTTTAATGGTATAATTTACGCATATGTATATAAAATAAGGATTCTTATCTTAGATTCGAACTAAGATCTAAATATTAGAAGTATTCTGCTCTACCATTAAGCTAATAAGAATCATATAAGCTATTAATAACAAGAATATAGAGTAAAAAAAATTATTATCTTACGAATAATAATTATATAGAATCTATTAGATTATTTTAAACTCAAAATAAAAATTGATTTTATTACTTTTTAACCTTATAAATACACTTACCTAGATAAAATTAATACAGGATAAAATAAATTTAAAGTGATAAAAGAAAAAAAAAAATAACTTTATGTTATATTATACATTGTATCTAGAATTGTTTACTCTAATTTACCTTTAAATCTATACTCTTATTTGTAAATAAACTAATAATGTTCTTAAAAATTATTTTTTTTATATCTAAATTATTAGCAGAATAAAAAAACATGTACAAGATTTGAACTTATATCATTGTGTCCGTAGCACAGTATTCTACCATTAAACTAACATGTTTATACTTAAGAAAATACAAACTATTTTGGTGTAGTTACTAAGTAATAAAGTCGAAAGTTTTAAATTAAATTATTAGAATAAGTTTACAATCTTTTAATTATTTTATGTATAAATACTACTAATAAAATATTAAAATAATTAAAAGATCTTTTTAATTATTAATAATAATAAATTTTTATACTATTATTAAGTCGCAACACTAACTTAATAAATTTAATTAAAACTATAAGGTAAAATATTAGATTGTAATAAAATATATATTATATTACACGAAAAAAAAATTGAAAAATGTATATATTAATTTTTTTTTTATAAGATCCTTTAACTGTCAGGGTTGGTACCTTGAATCGAACAAGGATATACTATGCCACATACAGCTGTTCTACCTATTGAACTATACCGACCTAAATTTTTATGTATATAAATTATATAATAAGATTAAAAAACTTAATTATTTTACATAAGCCAGGAGAGAAATTCGAATTCTCATTCTTAATTCATGAAATTATTGTTCTACCTATTAAACTATCCTGGCTAAAATTATGTTGGAGCGATTCGAACACTCAATAATAAATACCAAAAATTTATGACTTACCTATTAGTCAACAACATAAAAAGAATTAAAATTAATATGGGTAACAAGACTTGAACTTGCAAAGTTAAAACTATTCCATCCTAAGTGGAACCTGGTTACCAGATTTCAGCATACCCATGTATTTAAGCATAACTTATAATAAATAAGTAAAACTGCTCGAAATAAGATTTGAACTTATAACCTAAACATCTTCAGTGTTCCGCTCGACCAATTGAGCTTTTCGAGCTAAAAATTTGGAGCTATCAGGAGTTGAACCTGAAATGAGGACATGCAAAGTCCCAGTTTTACCAATTAGACTATAGCCCCTGAGTTATATAATTTAAATAACTACCTATTATTGTATTCAAGAAGGTATATCTTAAACAATATATGAACTTAATATAGAGCTCTTTTCTTTTAATTATGTTAGATATATATATTATTAAAAGTTTTAAAATATTATCTAAATTAATTAGTCTAGTTTTTTTTTATATTTCAGTCTTTATAAGCAATAAAAAATATAAATTATTATTAATTATCCAAGGCACGACTTGAACGTACACGAAATCCATCACCTAATTTTAAGTTAGGTCTGTCTACCAATTCCAGCACTCGGATTAAAAAAAATTTAAAAATAATAAATAAATTAATGTAAGGCTAAAATGAGTCGAACATTTATAAGAGCTATCATGAGCAGCTGGCTTTACCATTAAGCTATAGCCTTTAAAAACTTTAAAGCAAGTTTAGGAATTGCACCTAAATTATTGGATCATGAGTCCAATATGTTACTATTACATCAACTTGCATCTAATAAATAAGAAATAGGTGATTTGAACACCTGACCTTTCGCGTGTAAAACGACAGCTCTACCGCTGAGCTAATTTCTTTCAACCCAAGAGAGATTTGAACTCTCGCACTAACAGTGAAAATGTTATGTCTTAACCATACTTGACCATTGGGTCTTTTAACTATTTTTAGCCCAGTGCAAGTATCGCACTTACTTAAACCGATTACAAAACGGTTGCATTACTTTTATGCTAACCAGGCCTTAATATGAGCTATAATTAGTATATTATAAAATTAGTACTTTATGCCTTAAAACAATTAAGATTCTTACAACTAAAGCCTATGTAATAAAAATACTTCGTAGTGTTCTACTACGTTTATAAGAGTATAGTATAGTAAGCTTCGCGCTTAAATGCATTCAGCACTTATCTCTAACTGACTTAGCTTTCCTGCCATGCTTAATAAACAATACTACTTAAGTGAAAGTAGTATAGGATATATAAAATATCAAAGTTAAACAACAGGTAAACCATAGGTCAGCATACCCAACTCCTTTCGTACGAAGGGGCTATCTATATTAGACTCTAATTACCTCTAGAAGATAGAAACCATACTGTCTCACGACGTATTAAACCCAGCTCGTGTAGCTCTTTAACCGACGAACAGTCGTACCCTTCATGATTTCTACATTCATGTGGATGAGCTAAGCCGACATCGAGGTGCCAAACCGCGCACTCAATTTGTACTCTCTTGCGCAAATTAGCCTGTTCAATTTATGTTATCATAAAAGTTTTTTATCTTTTATTTCCATTCTTTTCAAAATGGTTCAGACTATTTCATCATCTTTATTAATTATATATTTTATAAGCAAGATATATAATATTTATATTTATTATAATAATTTAATAACCACTTAATCAACCTTTAATACCGAATGATCCTAAAGCAGAATTATCATTAAGATTAGTATAATCAATATTAGATCTAAATTTACCTCTTAATAAATTTGAAGAATTACCATAGAAGGATGAATTAATATTAGCTATACTACCTTTAATTTTATTTTTTGTTAAAGATCTTGCAGCAGTAAAACGTCTAGTTAATCTACCATTAGCTTGTAATTTAATACCTGCTACTTTTTTATATTTAATATCATCAAAGATAGTTTTTTTTAAGTGATTAGATTTAGTTTTATTTTTTAATAATAAATCATATAATATTTCATTAGTGATATCTAATTTATTATTATAATTATCTTTCATTAAATTTCAATTAAAAATATATTTATTATTAGGGTATAATATTAATAAACTTTTTTTTTTTAAAGGTATATTTTTTATTATTTTTTTTAAACTTTTGTTTAAATATTTTCTATTTTTTTGTATATCTAAAACAAAACGTTGAGTAATAATTTGACTATTAAAAAAATAATATTTAATATTAACAAAATTAAATTGTACATTTTTTTTATATAATTTTTTTATAATATTAACTAAACCTTGTAGATAATTATTTCTAAATTTAGATTTATTAATATATATTAATTGTAATATATAAAAGTATAATTTAGCTATTTTAAAAGTTTTATTTAAAAATAAATTATAATATAAATTTATATATAATTTTAAATTTATAAATTTATATTTATCAAAATTATTTAATAAAATATTTTTTGTTATTTTTCTTTGTTTTAATATAAAATATTTTCCTATTATTTTTAATAAATTTAATTTATTTTTTTTTTTAATAAAATATTTTTTTTTTCTTAATTCAGATAAATATAATCGCACTTTTGGATCATAAAAATAGATAGTAATATTTACTAAATCATTAGTATGTTTTAATTGAGCGTCACTAAAAAAAAATCTATGCTTTGAAGTTAAATATTTTTTAAATATTAAACGAGTTCTAAAAAAATTTTTTTTTTTTGAATAATAAGCATTAAAATAATTTTTTATTAAATTAATACTTATATCGTTAATTGCAGATATTAAAGTTACATTATTTTTATTGTATACATAAATACTATTTTTTCAATTCCTTATTATAGGTCCTGATTCTTTATATAAAAAATTTGTATATTTTGAATTTACTGAAATATTTTTATAAGTATTTTTGATTTTCAATTTTATTATGTTAAGCATTTTTGAATATATATATTAAATTATTAATATAATTTTTAATTACATAATAATATAATTTAACTAGAGTTAAACCAATTTCATTAATAAAATATTATTTTTAATAAATCATTAATATTTATACATATAATAGTACATAAAAATTTTTTATTTATATAACTAATAAAGATGTTGGGATTAAATAAAAGGATTATTAATAGCACTATTCACCTTTTAGTCGTTGAACGTTCTTATTTAATTTATATAAAATATAAATATGCTCAAATAAGTTTCGCTTCAAATACTCTTAAATATAAGTTGTTTTTGAAATTTACCCAAATTATTACCAATATTTTAAAATACAGGGGGACTAACAAAAATCCCTAGCGTAACTTTTTCTTTAATCCAAGACCTTTCCTTTCTGCATCTTGTGATCATATGCCCCGCTTACGCGACTGATAGACTTGTAAGTCAAACAGTAAAGCAAGATTTAGCCATTAAACTTTTAAAGTATAAATAATTATCATATTAATAAGGATTTATATATACAATATTAATATAAATAAAATATTAATAAAATTAAATTTATTAATATTTGATATACATCTATTTACCACATAGTTAAAATCTTACTTGAATTTTATAAATTCGAATTTAATACTATAATAACTGAATAAATATAAAATATAATTAATAACAAACTAAATAATAATAATTTATAAATATAAATATATTATTATTGTAAATTAAAATTTACAAACTTACATTATTAACTTTGGATATACCCAGGTACTTTTTATGGG